TCGATGCCCGATTCATAACTAGAGAGCTTCTCTGGCCCTTTACTAATAGGTGCTAAAACTCCGGAAATTACAAATGCTAAGATAGGAATAACGCTTGATATTATTAGAAATGCCCAGAAAATATCATATTCGTGAAGCAGAAACATAAATATACTCCTATTAATGTGTAATGTGGAATATGCGGAATTATTCTATTCGAACGGGAGTTATCAATTCATCCATAACTTCTTGGACGAAACAAAAACGGATTTGGATCAAATCACATAGTTTAAGTTTAGAGTTTAAACTGTGGGACATATCTTGTTTAAATTAAGGATTCATCCAACGGAATCTTGCTTAAATTTGTTATTTCGTTTTATTTCTATATTAGAAATAATGTGGGCATAACATAAGATGCTCTTACACAAACAAAACTCTCGCACATTGTATCGATCTCTCTATATCGGTTTAGCTTTCGTTAATACAATACTAGTTTAGTTAATCTAATGAAAAACTAACTAAATTAAACGAATTCAAATTTTCTAATTAATTGAATTATGAATTACATAGTAATACTATGGTATTATAGTAAAAGTAAATAGCATATACTAATAAATAGTATTTTATAGTAAATAGTGATTAAGTAATGCTAGAATAAAATGACTAAGATAGTTATAACTATTAACTAAGTAAATTAAACCATTTATATTCGATAATTTTGGAAAGTATTATAAACACCATTACATTATTAAGTTATATTATATAACTAGTTAATATATATATATAATTAGATATATTAACTAATAGTTATAACTAACTATAATTTAAATTGAAATGACATAGTAATGTATACTATAGCTACATACTTATATCTAATATCTAAAGTTGTTGTTCTGCCAAAAAACGATTAGTCAGATTCAGGGACTCTTACAAATACAATGACAAGAAGATAATAGATCCATGTGACTTAGGATTCCATATTTCCCCTTCATAAATTAAGTGAAATTGAGTATACCAAAACAAACGCGTATCACTAACTCCTTAATCTATCACTAACTCCTTAATCGTGGACAAGAAGGGGGAAAAGTTATATGTAATTTATCCACGATAATTAATGAAAAAGGACGGGCATTTTATCCGAGATTTTACAACTATTGTTTTGATCTATTGAAATGGATTGTTGTTATTTTCCTGCCCTTATGTACATGTACTTACACGAACATGTGGTAGTGCTTTCGTTTTTATGGACCAAACAAACTAATCCGGCCAGTCAGTCCATAAGCAAGTCCTAATGAAGAAATCAAACCTATACTAAACGAAAATAGAATGTATTAGGGCTATACGGACTCGAACCGTAGACCTTCTCGGTAAAACAGATCAAACTTATTATTATCAAAATGATTCGAACTGTTTCAAAGACCCAACATGCATTTTGTTGCATTGGGCTCTTTCATTAACTGATGTAAAGAACAGTTAGTTTACCATATTTTTTTCTTTACAGGAAGATTAAGAAGATAATGAGATGGCTCCTTGTGCTCTATTTATATTCTGATCTAGGAGCAATACCAAAGTGTTTCAAAGAAGAGTTACGTTGACTTAGGTCTGCTTTCGGCCTTGATCAACCATCAACCTAAGTTAAATGGAGTCTCCCCCGTTCCGCGGAACGGGTCAAATATGAGACTTCATACACCTTAAAGTTCATAGAACGAAAAGAAGTTTTTTTGAGGCCCTTATACTCATTATGCCTAGCATTGAAGAGGCCGGGTATTAACCTTATCAACTATCAAATCAATGGCGGGTTTTGTTTGGCACCTGAATCGGTCCGAACAAGAGCCATTTGTCAGGCTATTGTTCTCTTGTTCCCTAGAACCTATAGAGTAAGACATCGATTTCTCAATAAGAGAAATTATGTTCATTGCATAATGGGTTCCTTTGAAAAGCGTTGGCGCACGTGTAAACGAGGTGCTCTACCTAACTGAGCTATAGCCCTTATCATAGATATCTTAACATATAGATAATTTCTTGTCAAGATGAATATTCCATGATCCCACACGATAGTTCTCGGTTCCGTTTACTGTTGTTAACAGATTGGTATTGCTTAGAAATACTATTCTATCTATAATTCCCAAAGTGATGGGTCCTTTTGGTGATAAATGACCTACTTAACTCAGTGGTTAGAGTATTGCTTTCATACGGCGGGAGTCATTGGTTCAAATCCAATAGTAGGTAGAACTTATTAGATACCGGAGTCAATGGTATCTAATAAGTTTTTCTACCCATCCTCCTTTTTTTAGTTGTATCAGATTAGATTTGATTGTGTTCAATTAGCGGAATCAAAATGTAGTGTATAATAAAATACTTTGACTTCTAAAGAACTTCTTTTTATTTATTTTTTATTGATGTATTGACTAGTAGGAAATAGCATTGACGGCCTCTACTCGTGTCCTAGCCCGTCTGAGAGCTAGATTTGCCTCAATTGCTTGTTTCTTACCCTCAGCCTTACTTAAGTTAGCTTCAGCTATTTCAAGAGCCTGTTGAGCTTCTTGGGGATCAATGTCAGTACTCATCTCCGCATCATTTCCTAAAATGGTGATCTCGTTATTACCTATTCTGGCAAAACCACCCATCAGAGCCACAGTTAACCATTGATCTTTAAGACGTATTCTCAAAAGACCTATATCTACGGCCGTGGCAATAGGAGCGTGGTTTGGTAATACGCCAATTTGTCCACTATTAGTAGATAAAATGATTTCTGTAACTTCTGAATCCCAAATAATTCGATTAGGAGTCAGTACACAAAGATTTAAGGTCATTTCTTCAATTTGCTCTCCTCTTCTAAGTTCATAGCTTTCGCGGTAGCTTCATCGATGTTACCCACCAAATAAAAAGCCTGCTCGGGAAGACTGTCTAATTCTCCGGAAAGGATCAGTTGAAATCCCCTAATAGTTTCTGCAAGACCAACATATTTTCCGGGAGAACCGGTAAATACTTCTGCCACGAAGAAGGGTTGTGATAAGAAACGCTCAATTTTTCGCGCTCTTGCTACAGTTAAACGATCCTCTTCGGATAATTCGTCTAACCCAAGGATAGCTATAATGTCTTGAAGTTCTTTGTAACGTTGTGAAGTTTGCTTAACTCTTTGCGCAGTTTCATAATGTTCCTCACCAACGATCCGAGGTTGTAACATAGTTGACGTTGAATCTAAAGGATCTACTGCTGGATAAATACCTTTGGCAGCCAATCCCCTTGAGAGTACGGTAGTAGCATCTAAATGTGCAAATGTCGTGGCAGGAGCTGGGTCGGTCAAATCGTCCGCAGGTACATAAACTGCTTGGATCGAAGTTATAGATCCCTCTTTGGTAGAAGTAATTCTTTCTTGCAAAGAACCCATTTCTGTACTAAGGGTAGGTTGATAACCCACTGCGGAAGGCATTCTCCCTAATAAGGCGGATACCTCGGATCCTGCTTGGACGAAACGAAATATATTGTCGATGAATAGAAGTACGTCTTGCTCATTAACGTCCCGGAAGTATTCCGCCATGGTTAGGGCAGTCAATCCAACTCTCATACGAGCTCCCGGCGGTTCATTCATTTGACCATAGACTAGAGCGACTTTGGAGTCTGTAATATTTTTTTCATTAATCACTCCAGATTCTTTCATTTCCATGTAGAGATCATTTCCTTCGCGAGTACGTTCGCCTACTCCGCCGAATACGGATACGCCTCCATGAGCTTTGGCAATGTTGTTGATCAATTCCATGATGAGTACTGTTTTACCCACCCCAGCTCCCCCAAATAGCCCGATTTTTCCGCCGCGGCGATAGGGCGCTAAAAGATCCACCACTTTAATTCCTGTTTCAAAGATTGATAATTTCGTATCTAACTGTATAAAGGCAGGTGCGGATCTATGAATAGGAGATGTTGTACGGGTGTCGACAGGACCTAAATTATCAACAGGCTCTCCAAGAACGTTGAAAATTCGTCCGAGAGTCGCTCCGCCAACTGGAACACTTAGAGGAGCTCCAGTGTCAATCACTTCCATCCCTCTCGTCAGACCATCTGTAGCACTCATAGCGACAGCTCTAACTCGATTATTTCCTAATAATTGCTGTACCTCACAAGTAACATTATTTTGCTGGCCCACCGTATCTCGACCCTTAACTACCAAAGCGTTATAAATATTAGGCATCCTGCCCGGGGAAAAAACGACATCCAGTACTGGACCAATAATTTGAGCGATACGTCCTCGGTTTTTTTCTTCGAGTGTAGAAACCGCAGGACCAGAAGTAGTAGGATTTATTCTCATAATCATAATTAAAGTGAAATATGTCAAAATTTTGGATCGAAGAGTACCGAATCGAAAATCAATGTCCGATAGCAAGTTGATCGATTAATTCAATAAGAAATAACTGGAGTTAGCATTCGATTTAGTCGGTACTACTCAAACGAATTCAATTCAATCGTTTACTCATTGAATAAGTAAATTTTCAAGCTCAACCAATCTTTTTTCTCAAGTAGATAAATAAGAATTGTGAGTAAATGTGTTTATCATTATGCAAAATGATTGTTCTGATGTCTATAGATAATAGATAATATGGATAGATATGGAATTCGAACCCGAACTCATTTATGATTCATTATTTCGATCTTACCACTCATTGTTCTTATTTTGCATATCCGTTTTTGCATATGAATTTCCACCGATTTTTTTACACCTTTTCGTGGGTGAATTATGCCCATTTTTACATCTAGGATTTACATATATATACAACATATATCACTGTCAAGGGGGAATTTTTATTAGATTAAAAATTACGAAGGGGTTTAATTAAAAATTTGCAAAACAAGGATTGGGTTGCGTCATATATATCAAAGAGTATACAATAATAATGTATTTGACGAATCAAATACATGGTCTAATAATAAACCATTTTAACATTGTAATTAGTTGCTAATATTAGTTTCCTATTTTTTTGAAGGATTATTGTCAAAGGTTTCATTTATTTTAGCCTAATCCATATCGAGTAGACCTTGTTGTTGTGAGAATTCTTAATTCATGAGTTGTAGGGAGGGACTTATGTCACCACAAACAGAGACTAAAGCAAGTGCTGGATTCAAAGCCGGTGTTAAAGATTACAAATTGACTTATTATACTCCTGAATACCAAACCAAGGATACTGATATCTTGGCAGCATTCCGAGTAACTCCGCAACCGGGGGTTCCGCCTGAAGAAGCAGGGGCTGCAGTAGCTGCCGAGTCTTCTACTGGTACATGGACAACTGTGTGGACTGATGGACTTACCAGTCTTGATCGTTACAAAGGACGATGCTACGGCATCGAGAAAGTTATTGGGGAAGATAATCAATATATTGCTTATGTAGCTTATCCTTTAGACCTTTTCGAAGAAGGTTCTGTTACTAACATGTTTACTTCCATTGTGGGTAATGTATTCGGTTTTAAAGCCTTACGAGCTCTACGTCTAGAGGATCTACGAATTCCCCCTGCTTATTCCAAAACTTTCCAAGGCCCGCCCCACGGCATCCAAGTTGAACGAGATAAATTGAACAAGTATGGTCGTCCCCTATTGGGATGTACCATTAAACCAAAATTGGGATTATCCGCAAAGAACTACGGTAGGGCGGTTTATGAATGTCTACGTGGTGGACTTGATTTTACCAAGGATGATGAAAACGTGAATTCCCAACCATTTATGCGTTGGAGAGATCGTTTCTTATTTTGTGCCGAAGCAATTTATAAAGCGCAAGCCGAAACGGGCGAAATCAAAGGACATTACTTGAATGCGACTGCGGGTACGTGTGAAGAAATGATCAAAAGAGCCGTATTTGCTAGAGAATTGGGAGTTCCTATCGTAATGCATGACTATTTAACCGGGGGCTTCACCGCAAATACTAGCTTGGCTCATTATTGCCGCGACAACGGCCTACTTCTTCACATTCACCGCGCAATGCATGCAGTTATTGATAGACAGAAAAATCATGGTATGCATTTTCGTGTACTAGCGAAAGCATTACGTATGTCTGGTGGAGATCATATTCACTCTGGTACAGTAGTAGGTAAACTGGAAGGGGAACGTGAGATGACTTTAGGTTTTGTCGATTTATTACGTGATGATTTTATTGAAAAAGACCGAAGTCGTGGTATTTTCTTCACCCAAGATTGGGTCTCTATGCCAGGTGTTTTGCCCGTAGCTTCCGGGGGTATTCATGTTTGGCATATGCCTGCCTTGACTGAAATCTTCGGGGATGATTCTGTGCTACAGTTCGGCGGGGGAACTTTAGGACATCCTTGGGGGAATGCGCCGGGTGCAGTAGCTAATCGAGTGGCTTTAGAAGCATGTGTACAAGCTCGTAATGAGGGACGTGATCTTGCTAGTGAAGGTAATGAAATTATCCGTGAAGCTTGTAAATGGAGTCCTGAGCTAGCTGCCGCTTGTGAAGTATGGAAGGAGATCAAATTCGAGTTCGAACCGGTAGATAAGCTAGATGTCAAAAAATAAGCACGCAGAATTCACTAATTCCCGTTTGTTCTTCTAATTGTTGCAATTAAACTCGGCCCAATCTTTTCCTTAAAAAAAAGGATTGAGCCGACTGCATAGAATAAAGAATGAGTATACTAAACTAAATGTACTATAATTATATATAAAACTATATATAATTATATAATCAAAAAATATTATTACTATATAATCTATATAGTAATATATAGTATAGATAGTATAGCACTAGATTGGATAGTAAATTAAATAGTAAATATACTCAATATTATAGTAATCTATATACAAAATACCACTAGTATATAGATTATATAAAATCCATATACAAGATCGAAGACTAAACAATCCCATATTCCTAGTGTTTATTATTAGATCCATAATTAATAGTATGGATACTTGGGATTTGCGGATCATTTTATATTCCGCAGTCTCAGGCTATAGATCAAGTCAGGGAAGGATTCTTTCCACTTAAATCTGTATATTGTCTTTTTCGTTCCATGTTACAATAGAAACATATTTTTATACGATACGAGATTATATGATAATGAACTCCTTAATTTATAGGAAAAAAAATATCTTTTCCTCATGGAATTTGTCCATGACATAAGATAGAAACTTTTCTTTCTATTTAGAATAGAATTGAGGAAAAAATTCGATATATATAGAGATCGAAGTAATACTCCGGATTCCCAAGACAAAAAGAGAAAATCATTTCGTTTAATTTAATACTCACTCGTTGTTAGTTAACAATCCTAATGATTGGATCTATATGCTTAATTCTGATAGGAATTAAAACAGTAAAATGATTATTCATCGAATGACTATTCATCTATTGTATTTTCATCAAATAGGGGGCGAGAAGGTTCTATGGAAAAAGAGTGGGTTAATTCTATGTTGTTTAACGAAAAATTAGAACATAGGTGTGGGCTAAGTAAATCAATGGGTATTTCTGATCCTATTGGATATATCAGTGGAAGCGACGAATCCGTTCTAAATGATACGGGGGAAAACACTACTAATTGGAGTAATAGTGACAGTTATAGTCTAATTAATGTTGATTATTTATTTGATATCAGGAATATTTGGAGTTTGATCTCTGATGACACTTTTTTAGTTAGGGATAGTAATGATGACAGTTATTCTGTATATTTTGATATTGAAAATCAGATTTTTGAGATTGACAATGATAGTTCTTTTCTGAGTGAACTAGAAAGCTTTTTTTCGAATTATCTGGATAGTGAGTCTAAAATTAAGAATCACTACTATTATCCTTACATGTATGATACTCAATTTAATTGGAATAATTACATTAATAGTTGCATTGACTGTTATCTTTGTTTTGAAGTCAATATTAATAGTTCTCTTTCAGGCGGTACCGACAATTACAGTGACAGTAATCTTTATCGTTTTATTTGTCCTACTGAAAGTGTAATTGGTAGTGAAAGCGAGGGTTCTAATATAAAAACTGAAAGTAATGGCAACGATTTCAATATAAGAGAGAACTCTAATGATGAGGACTCTAATGATATCGATATAAGTCAAAAATACAAACATTTATGGATTCAATGCGAAAATTGTTATGGGTTAAACTATAAAAAATTTTTTAGGTCAAAAATGCATATTTGTGAACAGTGTGGGTATCATTTGAAAATGAGTAGTTTAGATAGAATCGAACTTTCGATTGATCCGGGCACTTGGGATCCTATGGATGAGGATATCGTCTCTATAGACCCTATTGAATTTCATTCAGAAGAAGATTCTTATAGAGATCGGATAGATTCTTATCAAAGAGAGACAGGTTTAACTGAAGCTGTTCAAACAGGCATAGGTCAACTAAATGGTATTCCGATAGCCATTGGGGTTATGGATTTTCAGTTCATAGGAGGTAGTATGGGATCCGCGGTCGGCGAGAAAATTACCCGTTTGATCGAATATGCTACTAATCGATCTCTGCCTGTCATTATTGTGTGTGCTTCGGGAGGAGCACGAATGCAAGAAGGAAGTTTGAGCTTGATGCAAATGGCTAAAATATCTTCTGCTTCATATGATTATCAGTTAAATAAAAAGTTATTCTATGTATCAATTCTTACATCTCCTACAACCGGTGGAGTAACAGCCAGTTTTGGTATGTTGGGAGATGTTATTATTGCCGAGCCAAATGCCTATATTGCATTCGCGGGTAAAAGAGTAATTGAACAAATATTGAATACGACAGTACCCGAGGGTTCACAAGAGGCTGAGTATTTATTCCAGAAGGGCTTATTCGACCCAATCGTACCGCGTAATCCTTTAAAAGGCGTTTTGAGTGAGTTATTTCAACTTCACAATTTCTTTCCTTTGAATCCAAATTCAACAAATAAAATTAAAGTATAGCACTACATTCAATTATTTGTCTTGTAGTGAACAAGTATTTCTATATTTTTCATTGTAATCTAATCAAAAAAACTTATGAAGAATAGTGTTTTCTTTGGTGACATAAGTTTTACTTGTAATATTGTAGTAGAGTCAGAAGTTTCGGATAATTCTTTTTCTCTTTTCCTCCGTATCCGCTTTTTATCCTACCTCTATTCATAATTTAGTAATCAGGAGCCTATTATCGACCGAATAAAAGAACAAATTCCTCCTTTCGAAGGATTTTGAAAAAAAAAAGAAAATCCAAATAATTTTCTCGGACCTTCTTACATATTAATATAGATAATAATGAAATATATAACAAGAATGTATGAAATAAACATAATGAAATATAACTATACCTTAATTATATTATATAGCTAATCATATCAAATATCGAAATATAGAAGATATCATAGAATAGAAAGATGTTTATTTATATATCTACTGACTGAGAACCCCACTTTTTACTATGGAAAACCCCCTTGTCGGATTAGATTACTTAAACGATAAAAAATCTAAAGTCGTGAATTCATAATAAAATAAACTCTTAAAAAAAAACTACTTAATACTCCTACATATCTAATATATTATATATTCATTATATATTAGAAAGAAGAATCTAATATATTAGAAAGATGGAAAGAAGATAAGGACGGGGGAAGAACAATAAATTAAATTGGATATGATACATATTCATGTAGAAAGGCAAAAGGATATACTTAATTTAGTTTTAAATTCCTTGCACTTATTAACTAATTAATATTATTTTTTCTATATATAATAGATATACGTATCATAAGATATCTTTATAATATAATAGGTATAAATATTAAATTAAAATCGGGGCAATCATTCTATGACAGATCTTAACTTACCCTCCATTTTTGTGCCTTTTGTGGGCCTAGTATTTCCGGCAGTTGCAATGGCTTCTTTATTTCTTTATGTCCAAAAAAATAAGATTGTATAGATCCAATGGGACCAAACCAAATCTCATCCATTTTTTTTTAACACTGGATCATAATACAGATATTTATTAAGTGTAATATGGCACGATGCGCGGCGGCTCCTTCTGAACACACAAATAAAAGAACTATTATGCATACGGATACATGATATCTGTATAAATGCATGTCCATGCAATGCGGGTATGGCTGGTTAAAAATGGATCGGCGAATATTTAAAATAGAAAGTCAATGTATCTAACCAATTACTCCTAATGGTTCCCATCAAAATCGTGCTAGTTGATGAGAGTTACTTTGGGATCAAGAAGAATAAAGTCAAATTCATTTGGGTTATTCTCTCAATTCTAATCGAATGCAACTGGATTTAGTATAGTATGAACTGGCGATCAGAACATATATGGATAGAACTTATAACGGGGTCTCGAAAGACAAGTAATTTTTATTGGGCCTGTATCCTCTTTTTAGGTTCATTGGGATTCTTAGTGGTTGGAACTTCAAGTTATCTTGGTAGAAATCTAATATCTATATTTCCTTCTCAGGAAATCATTTTTTTTCCACAAGGGATCGTGATGTCTTTCTATGGGATCGCAGGTTTATTCATTAGTTCCTATTTGTGGTGCACCATTTCGTGGAATGTGGGTAGTGGTTATGACCTATTTGATAGAAAAGAAGGAATAGTGTGTATTTTTCGTTGGGGATTTCCTGGGATAAATCGTCGGATTTTCCTCCGTTTCCTTATGGGGGATATCCAATCTATCAGAATGGAGGTTAAAGAGGGTCTTTATCCCCGTCGTGTCCTTTATATGGAGGTCAGAGGCCAAGGAGACATTCCCTTAACCCATACTGATAAGGATTTGACTCCACGAGAAATTGAACAAAAGGCTGCCGAATTGGCTTATTTCTTGCGAGTACCGATTGAAGTATTTTGAAATGAACCGAAAAATGCATTTTTTCTAAGCATGAGGAAAGGAACTTGCTAATTTTTTTTTAATACAACTTAAGTTTCTTCAGAATATTCATTCGAACAAAACGTATTAAATGAAATTCTCCGTCTCGTTGCGAGACGATCTACATACGCATAAAAAAAAAATTATATGAAAACCGTTTTTGTGTGCGTGTGGGGTTCAATTCCATTATACTAGTAAATTAGACGTCTAATCTAATTAAGTATGCATTCATCAAATATATCCGAACATTTCATTTAGTTCGTAATATGGAATTCATCCTTTTAGACCCAAGACTCAGAATTGATATGTTATTCCGGGACTGTAGTTAGGCGGTGAAACATTTCACAATAATTAATTGATCCGCGGGGGGATTGGGTTTTCTTTTTTTGTTCCGAAATCCGAATAATATTCGTTACTTCAAGTGGGTTTTCGAGTATTCATCGAGAGAAAGGAACAAATGAAGATTTAATTAATTCAAGGTTACCTAATTGAGATATCTCTTGAAATCCTATTTACTTATTATTTTTATTCTTTATTTCATCCGAAAAAAGAAAAAGGCCCTTACCTTATTATATTTCTATATTCTTCCTAGATCCAAATCCAAGGACTCCATTTTTACAAAAAAAATAGGAATAAATTCATAGGTTTGATATCTTGTTATAGAATTCGTGCTTCAGAAAAATGAAAAAAAAGAAAGCATTAACCTCCCTCGCCTATATTGTAGTGATAGTATTTTTGCCCTGGTGGGTTTCTCTCTCATTTAAGAAGAGTCTGGAACCTTGGGTTACGAGTTGGTGGAATACCCGTCAATCTGAGATTTTTTTGAATGATATTCAAGAGAAAAATATTCTAGAAAGATTTATAGAATTAGAGGAACTTTCCCTGTTGGACGAAATGATAGAGTACCCGGAAATACCTTTACAAAAACTTCGTATAGGAATACACGAGGAAACGATACAATTGGTCAAAACACACAATGAATATTATCTCCATATTATTTTGCATTTCTCGACAAATATAATATGTTTCGCTATTCTAAGTGGTTATTTTATTCTGAGTAATGAAGAACTTGTCATTCTTAATTCTTGGATTCAAGAATTCCTTTATAACTTAAGTGACACAATAAAAGCTTTTTCGATTCTTTTAGTTACTGATTTATGGATCGGCTTTCACTCGACCCATGGTTGGGAACTTATGATTGGTTCGGTCTACAGCGATTTTGGATTGGCTCATAACGATCAAATTATATCTGGTCTTGTTTCTACTTTTCCAGTTATTCTAGATACAATTGTGAAATATTGTATCTTCCATTATTTAAATCGCGTATCTCCCTCACTTGTAGTCATTTATCATTCAATGAATGAATAAAGAACTCATTTGATCCCCTGATATCAATCAATTCGGAATGTTTCTTCGTAAATAAAGAAAGTATTTTTAATCTTACTTATTCTTTATACTTCTACTCGTCTACTCGTCCGAGGTATTCGTCCTATATTCTAGTACAATTATTCCAGTACAATGGCAGACTCGTAGATAGGGAACTATACCAGTTAGCTACCTTTCTAATTTATTGTAGAAATTCCTGGATCAATGATTGGACCATGTACAATAGAAATACTTTTTTTAGGGTAAAGGGACAGATGACTCGAGCTATTTCTTTATCGATCATGATATATGTAATGACTTGGGCATCTATTTCAAATG